GACTAATATTCTTAATTAGTAATTAAGAATATTAGTCAAAAGAGTGCATTTTTTTTGAGGGAAATTAGGCAAATAAAACGAATTTCATCTTTCATGGACGTTGCTAAGATCCTTCCATTTATTTAGCAGCACCTTAGGATGGCATAGCCTTAAAGTGAAGGAAGTGAAAGGCGAGGTTCAAACGAATTTCATCCAAGTAAAGAATGATTCCTTTTGAATAAACGTTTTTTTGCACTTTTTTTTTTCGATGGATCTTTTTGATTATCGTCTCCTATCTTGCAAAAATGGAAACAAACTTAGGTAAGTACTTAAAAAAAAACATGCATAAATCATAGATAAAATGACTAGTTAGTATTAGGCACCATCTTTACTTTTTAATCCTAAAATAATTTTTATAGGCCTGCCACTTTATCTTTTCTTTTTTAATCCTGTCTGACACTTGACAATGCCTATGTGTAATGCACATATATTTTATAATAAAAGAAATAGAATCGATATATTTCTATCTTATCCTATATTCATAGGAGGAAAATATGACTCAAAATTTGGTTTTCCTACGGGATCGGGTCTCGCACATTTTGACTCTTGTGGCTTGTTTCTGTTTTTTCCATATAAAGTGGGTTGCAATAAAGAAAAAAGTTTGCCGTCTTCTTTTGTTCGAAAAAGGGGATCCACGATATATGCCTGTCCGCAAATTCGGCTTATCTAAAAGAGTAGTTGATGTACTTTTTGATGAAGAAAGGCTTATTTTTCTTAATCAATTAATAATAATGGTAATCTACACTCGCGAGGACCTCCTAGAAATAGAAGGTTTGGAGGAGAAAGATAAAGAGGAAATTGTCAGAAAAATAGACGAATTTGTTAATAATTCGTGGGCTTTAACGGCCTTATTCTATTGTAACTTTGATAGACTGAAAGTGAAACCATGGTGGTGTAGATTGATAGTCTATATCTCTAGAAAAAGAAAAGACCCGGCTTTTCTCTTTATTTCAGAATTGAGGTTATCTACCCGAATAACTAGTTTCCTCATGGAAGAAAAGATCTATACCATCGAGGATCTTCTAATCATCATAAAGGATACTCACAGTTCGAAGTGGAGGAGATTTGTACAATCAGAAGAGTTGGCATATATAGATTTAATCGAGATCTATACAACCGTACACTATTTTCTTCATTGTTAAAGACAGACAGTCTCCGGGCGAATATGAAGCGCCTGGGTACAGGTGGAATGAAAGAGAATTTCGAATCCGCTTTATATACGAACAAAAAAGCTATAAGTCAGATCAAGTAAGTCAGAATATTCATTACAATATTCTCGGGACCTATCGTATATAAATAAATAAATGAAAATCGTATATAAAGAAATTCGAAATAAAGAAATATATCTCTATCTTATACTTAGGAGACGAACAAGGAAGCTATAAGTCAGAATATTCATTACATTACAATATTAATCTATATATATACAATAAGATAGAGAATCAGATATTTCTATAGACGTAGTAGAGGGTCCCATTAGCATGCATCCAGTAGGAATTGAACCTACGAACTCTCCAATTATGAGTTGGGCGCTTTAACCATTCAGCCATGGATGCTTAGTAGAGATCCTCGTACATGGTGAATAACCAAATTCCAATTGAAATGAAATCTGTATATTAATATTTCTATAGGGCGATTAGATTCGAATCCATATTATTTAAGAATCTATTATAATAAGATATACGATCGATCATATACTTGACAATTTCTATCTAAAAAGTTTAGATTCTTTTTTTTATAAAAAAAGAAATCGAATTGATTCTAATAAGATATATCATCGATCATATAGTTGACAATTTCTATCTAAAAAGTTTAGATTATTATTGTTATAAAAAAAGAAATCGAATTGATTCTAATAAGATATATCATCGATCATATAGTTGACAATTTCTATCTAAAAAGTTTAGATTATTATTGTTATAAAAAAAGAAATCGAATTGATTCTAATAAGATATATCATCGATGATATACTTGACAATCACTATATATTCAAGTTAGAATATATTCTTTTCAATAAAAAATATTTTTAGTGGATTGGAGGGACCACTATGAGAATTTTCGTTATACAAGGGCGTATTTTACAAATACGCCCAATCTCCCAGATTTTTCTTTTTCTGGCTTTTTTCTGTTTTTTCCGTATATTGTGGGTTTCACTAAAGAAAACAATTTGCCGTCTTATTGTGTTCGGGAAAGAGGATCCACGATATATCCCTCTTCGCAAATTAGGCTTATCTAAAAGAGTAGCTGATGTACTTATTAAAAAAGAAGAACTAATTTCTCTTAATCTATTAATAATGGTGGTAATCTACGATCGCGATTACCTCCTAGAAATAGAAGATTTGGACAAGAAAGAAAAAGAAGAAATTTTCAGAAAAATAGACGAATTTATTAATAATTCATGGGCTTTAACGGCCTTATTCTATTGTAACTTTGATAAACTGAACCTGAAACCGTGGTGGTATAGGTTGATAGTCTATATCTCTAGAAAAAGAAAAGACCCGGCTTTTTTCTTTATTTCAGAATTGAAGTTATCTACCCGAATAACTCGTTTTTTCATGGAAGAAAAGATCTATACTATCGAGGATCTTCTAATCATTATAAAAGATACTCACAGTTCCAAGTGGAAGAGACTTCTACAATCAGAAGATTTCGAATATTTGGCATATTTAGATTTCCTCGAGATCTATGGAACCATACACTATTTTCTTCATTGTTAAAGACAGACAGTCTCCGGGCGCTTCATATTCGCCCGGGTACAGGTGGAATGAAAGAGAATTTCGAATCCGCTTTATATGCGAACAAAAAAGCTATAAGTCGGGTCAAGTAAGTCAGAATATTCATTACAATATTCTGCTGAATCCATTTCTTTTTCTAGGCCTGCCACTTTATCTTTTCTTTTTTAATGCGGTCTGATTTCTCATGTTACGGCTTAGTATTATGTCTTTTAATTATTCGTTTCATGTTAGTAAGTATTTATTTATACTTTACTTTTTAAAATAAAATTTTCGTGAACCCTTCCTATTCTATGCAAAACAAAAATTCACTTTATCTTTATTTAACTAATACTTATGCGACTAAATTCAAATTCAGTGCCATTGATAAGACCGCGCTTGGTAATTTCTTTACCATGGCTCCCTTCCCTCGTTTTTCTATTTTATTAGGTTACAAAAAACGTATTAAATCGAGGGATACAAGAATCTCCGCGAATTTCGATAATTGGGATAATGCCGAGGGGTGGGATGCCCAGGAAGACCCTAGGTGGGATGACTGTGGGTGGCATGCCGGTGATGACGATGATCATGAAAGTCAAAATGAAAAAGAAAATGATCAAGAAAGTGATAATAATCCAGACAATAGAGAAAGGGATCTACTTAACAGACGCATAATTCGATTACTGATCGTTCTATTTATGAAGCCACCCCTTTCGGGAGAACAAAGCAACAGCAACTTATTCGACAAAGTTGAGAATCTAGTTTCTGAAGTCGAAGAAAAAATAAACTTGTTCTTGTTCTTGCAAAAAGGCGACTTACAAAAAGAAAGAATGGCCTTCAACAAGGTAAAAGCCTACCTCAAAGAAATAGAGGAAAAAATGGATTTGGAAGAATCCTTAGGCGTAGAAGAAGGATTCGACTGGTGGGAAACAGACGATTACATTTTTGAACGAGAAAAAGACGACTTCGAAGAAGAATCCGAATGGGAATTTTTTTCCGATTAATAAAAAAAAGGAATCGACTACGAAATTTAAATTTCGTAGTCGATTGCGATTTTAATGGAACGAAAAAAAAAAAAAAAAAATAAAGTCAATAAAAAAAGAAGTTGGGAAATATTTCATGTTATTTAGTAAGCAAAATACAATTATAATCAAAAAAAATAAAACATGGATACTAAAAATCCAATTAGTTGTGTTCCTGGCGATTCTGGTATTGAAGAAAAAAAAGAAGGAAAACTTCTTCAACAAATTGATACTGTTTTGGATATCGGTTTTCCGCCAGACAAGATGCCTAAGGTTTTGAACGCCTTAATTATAAAGGAAAGCTACCCCGGTGGGGTAGGTTATACTTATGTCATTTGCGAAGTCCAGCGTATCCTTGAAAATAATCGAGTTCTCGCTAAAATTTTAATGTCTGCTGGGAAAGAGGGTACTTTAAGGGAAGGGATGGAAGTGTTAGATACAAAAAGTCCTATAAGTGCTCTGAAAGGTAGAACTGAAACGTTTGAAGGTAGCAGCACAACCATGTACATTGGGGAGATTCGCAATCCGGCTTTCGTTAACTGGGAAAAAAAACCACTGGGTAAATTTGACAAATTTATAATAATCTTCATTTTGGCTCAATTCTTTGTCCTAGTCTGTAAAGGAGGGCTAAGATAAATGAAATTACCCAATTTAGCAAAAAATAGAATAATAGAAACTCTTTCTACCGGTAAGTAAACAATTAGAAATTCATGGAAAGTTACAATCCCCACCGCGGAATAGTGCACCTACACGCCTTCGTCGACGTTGTTTTTCGACCGGAAGAGCGAGAGCTAACTATCGAGACTTTGGACTATCCAGACACATACTTCGTGAAATGGTTCACGCATGTTTGTTGCCAGGGGCAACAAGATCAAGTTGGTAAGGATTAAAATATCCCTTCATTTCTATGATCATCGATCATAGAGGGCCCCTTGACTATGTCTGTATAAATAAGTTATTTAATTCATTCGAATTTCATTTAAAATTCGAATGGCTGTTCAATCGAAAAAAAAAAAAATAAAAAAAAAAGGGGGTTTTTTTTATGACGCAAAATAGTTACCAAAAGGATGATCCAGTAAGAGTAGAAAAAAACGTCGGATATGTGGTTAAAATGATTGGTCCAGCCCTAGAAATCGACTTTCCGTCGGGCAAGATGCCAAAGCTTTATAACGCTCTGGTAGTTGAAGGTATAGATAATAACGGGTTACCAATTACTGCGCGATGCCAGGTAATAGCATTCCTAAAAGGCACTAATCGAGTTCTAGCTGATGCTCCTTCATATCGTCATATAACGGTGGGAATGAAAGCAATTGACACGGAAACTTCTTTCTATAATGAAGAGGAGCTAGTAGAAGCTATTTACGACGCAATGCCCCTGACCGTAGTAAAGGGTACACCCCCTTATTTCGGTTTCGATAACCGTGCATTATGCAAACCGATTATGGGTGGTGTTGAAAGTCGGATAATCTGGTGCGCGTTATTACTCTACTACGCGATCCAGTTCTTTAGACGCCGATAATCCGAAATTCGGTTTCGTAGGCGTTTACCCCCGATTCAATCGGGGGATCGAATTGATTATAGAAACATGAGTGTAATTAATCGATTTATTAGTCAACAAGGAAAAATATTATCTAGACGAGTGAATAGATTGAATAGATTGATAGACGAGTGAATAGATTGACCTTGAAACAACAACGATTAATTACTATTGCTATAAAACAAGCTCGTATTTTATCTTCCTTAACTTATAATGAAAATTATAGCCGGAATAGTTATACAATAATCAAGGGGAATTCTGGGTAAAACTTGTTCCTACCGACTGAACAAATGATTATTCATGATTCCATACCGGCTTCAAATTAGAGAAATGTTATGGTAAAACTTCGTTTGAAACGATATGGTAGAAAGCAACGTGCGACTTGAAGGACACGGTCCGTTGTGGATTTTTACACCCACCACTTTATAAAAGAATGAAGGTGCTCTTGGCTCGACATCGGTTGTTCTGTTCCACTAGAACCTCTCCTTTATTTTTTTTTTTGGGGGGGGTTGTAATGTAAATAGTCTATGATGAAGCTCGAGTAGAAAGTATTGATTCATTTCTCAGGGGCAAGGATCTAGGGTTAATGCCAATCAATAAATTGGAACAACTTCGTAAGTATATTTTCGATATGGAAAGGGTTCCAATCGAAAAGGAAAGTTTCTTAGAATTGACAAAACTCTTTCGATACAAAATGTATCGCGTGGAAATCAACCGTTTGTATGATTCTTTGATAAAAGATAGAAAGAAATCACAAAAAAAGGTAGGTTGCTGCCATTTTGAAAGGATTAAAAATCACCGAAGTTATGTGTAAACCCAATGATTTAAAACAAAGAAAAGATAAAGGATCCCAGAACAAGGAAACACCCTTTCAATTGTCTCAATAACTAGACCAGAAAAAAATCCAATACAAATAGATTTGTAAACGAGACAAACAAAAAGGAAAGGGGTTTAAAGACCACTCAAAAAATGAAATGCCTAAAGATTTTCCTTTGAGCTATTTGAGAGTTATTCAACTTGAGTTATGAGTACGAATGGTTTTTTTTGTTTTCAGGAACGAAGAATAAAAAAGGACTTCAATCATAATCTAATTGATTTGATCGTTTTATAGACCAATTTGCCATTTTTATTTTATACAAAAATAGAACTAGGAATCATTTTTTCTCGAGCCGTACGAGGCGAAAACTTCCTATACGTTTCTAGGGGGGGTATTATTCATCTACATCTATCCCAATGAGCCGTCTATCGAATCGTTGCAATTGATGTTCGATCTCGAAGAGAAGGAAGAGATCTTGGGAAAGTGGGTTTTTATGATCCGATAACGAATCAAACTTATTTAAATGTTCCTGCTATTCTATATTTCCTTGAAAAGGGTGCTCAACCTACAGAAACTGTTCAGGATATTTTTAAAAAGGCGGAGATTTTAAAAGAATTTCTCCCTAAATTAAACAAAATTTAATTAAGGAAATACAAAAAGTAAAGAAAGTTTCTATATTCTATACTTTTTGTATTTCCTCTTTTGTTCTATTCTACCTTTTCGAAAGAGAAATCTAAACACTTATCTAAACACTTATGTAACCACTTATCTAAACACTTATTGTTCTATTCTATCTTTTAGAAAGATAGAAAGAGAAATCGAATCACTTATTAATCGAAACGCTTATTGTTTTGTTCTATCTTTTAAAAAGAGAAATCGAATCACTTATTTTATAATCGAAATAATATAGATGAGCAAAAAGATAAATGGAATCACTTATTTTATAACTAAATAATCTAAATAATATCAATAACTATTTTTTAAAACTAAATCATCAATCAAATAAGTATAAATAATGACAATCAAAATAAATAATAAATCTAAGTATAAAAGGAGTCTTTATGAGCCGAATAAATGGCTATGAGAGCTACCCGGAATTTTCCCAAAATAACGACGACAATTGGAATAATCATTTCGAAAAATTGAAAAAAATGTTAGATCGTTTCGAAAATGTTCTAAATAATAGGAAATCCTAAATTGATCCGGTTTTGCAAGATAAACTCATAAAACCCGATTCTACGCAAAATTCCCTCAAGAATTTTCCGTATTTTCCGCATTATTTGCGGATGTTCATCTTCTACTGGATAGAACGCGAGACTTCCAAAAAGTTTCTATTCGTAGAAAAGGAGTTTAATATATTGGACCAATACCGGGATTGGTTCAAAAAATCGCTAATTTTGATTCAAGATGAACATCCGAATCAAAATCTCGAAGAAATGCAGACCGCTGCGGGTGACCTACTAGGCTATGTCACAGCCCTTCGGCATCTGACTCATTACGACTGTATAGCGGGGCATGCACGAAATGCAAACGACCCGGATACTTCTGAAATGGAAAAACTACTTTCGATGGGAGCTGCATATATTCAGCTCTTTACGAAAGCCTTTTTCATTGTCGCCATTTGGAGACAAAAATGGGCGGGCCTAAAGCTACAGTCTATACGGGAGGACGTTTTAGATCAATTCATTACTGAGCTGTTAACCAGCTCAACTCCCGGGCAGATACTACTTCCAGACGAATTAAAGTCGTCTGCCGCTCTTAACGAATTTATTGATATCTTATTCAGATTCGATGAACGTCTCGATGCAGATGAGTAAAATAGCTTGTGCGTTATATAATTATCAATTAGATGCCAAACTATTTTATACATCAATCCTCGCATCTCCTACTACTGGTGGGGTAACAGCTAGTTTTGGTATGTTGGGGAAGGTCGTTATTGCCGAACCCGAGGCCACCATTGCATTTGCGGGTAAAAGAGTAATTGAACAAACGTTGAATATAGAAGTCCCTGAAGGTGTCCAACAGACCGAATTTTTATTCACGCAGGGAGCATTCGATCTAATCCTCCCACGTTTTTATTTAAAAAGAATTCTCCATTTGATATATCTGTTAAACAATTACACTCTTTCCTTTGTTTGATTTATGAATTGGATTCAACCAAGTCAACAAGTAATTGGTAAAATGACTTTTTTAAAAGAAAAAATTGTGGTCGGGAAGGTTAGACCATATATTAATTGGAATATTAATATAAAAATTCCATAGAAAAAGAAATTCGAAATCTATATAGAAGAAAAAGAAAGAAGAAAAAGAAATAATAAAAACTTGGTCCCGGGCATCTACCATTATACCCGCAATGATCGGCCATATTATTGCTATCCATAATGGAAAAGAACATTTACCTATTTATATAACAGATGGTATGGTAGGTCACAAATTGGGAGAATTTGCACCTACTTCGAATTTCCGAAAACATACGAAAGTCGATAAGCGATCTCGTCGTTAATACAAAATATAGATACTTATAATTCATTAGTAGGAGGCGACCCTTATGCTAAGAAAAAAAGTTCGCGTTTTAAGTTTCAGTAGCTACACACTATTTACCACCGCCACCGCTGTGTTAAAGGTGCAATATACAAAGTCTAACTCCATCCCGGGCAATCGAACCATTATTTGTTTAAGAAATTGTTTGAACGAATCTGAGGGCAATCCTGAAGATTCAGAAAATGAAGAAAACGATTCCGAAAATGAAGAAAATTCGAATAATGATGAGAAATTCGAAAAATGGAATGAAATTTTAGATCGTTTCGAAAACGTTCTAAATAGGGAATATGAAATTGATCAAGTTTTCCAAGAGAAACTCATGAAACCCGATTCTACGCAAAATTCCCTCAAGAATTTTCCGTATTTTTCGAATTATTTGCGAATATTCATTTTCTACTGGATAGACCATGAGACTTCCAAGAAGTGGCTATTCATAGACTGTGAATTTTCTATTTGCGAAAGATATCTAGATTGCTTTCGCAAATACATAATTCTGATTCGAGATGAACATCCGAATCAGAATCTCGAGCAAACGCAGAGCACTGCGCGTGACTTCAAGGACCATGTGACATTAAAAATGAAGATGAATCGTCACAACTGTACCGGGCTAAATGCACGAAATGCAAACGACCCGGATACTTCTGAAGTAGAAAAACGACTTTCGATGGGAACAGCATATATTCTGCTCTTTCTCAAAGCGTTTTTCATTGTCGCGATCTGGGAAAAGAAAGTAGGCATATATCAACTGTCTAGGTCTAGGTGGAACCGCAATTTACTAATAGATGAACTTTTAACCAGCCGAACTCCTGCACAAATAATACTTCCAGACGAATTGAAATCTACCGCTCTTATTCAATTTATCGAGATGTTATTCAGGTTCGATGAACATCTCGATTTTTAGAAGTAAATCCTACTTCCAAGGTCTTTGGAAGTAGGATTTTCGAAAGTATATAAGAGGGATCTACCCAAATATATGCAGTTTTTTTCTAAGGTATACTTTTACCTTAGAATAAGGGAATTTAAATCCGATTGATCGTTGTTCGAATTAGATAAGAACAATAATCTAATTGGATTTTTCTATTCAAAAAAAAATAATAAGAAACCTTTCTTTGTCTCTTTCATTTTTTTCTCTTCAATCAAAACAAACAAATAAGCTCTTAATTCTATAGGGTTGAATAAAAATTCGATTGACTTTTTGATATAATTGCTATGCTTAGTGTGTAACTCGTTGGTTTTTTTAGGCTTAGGATTCAAAAAAGATTCCCCATAGTATGAACTAATAACTATAGAACTAATAACCAACTAATCACTTCGCATTATCTGGATCCAAAAA